GACCGAAATGGGCACTAAATACTTTTCGAGAGATCTCCTCCAAATCACTGGTATAGCTATCGAAATCGTGAGCATCAGCGTGTAGGTTCCAGATCCAAGTGGTAGTATCAGGCCCCTTAGCTATTGTTCTTGAGAAATGACCAGGTCTGGCCCATTCCTCGAAAGAAGTTTTTACGGGATCCCTATCTACCAAAATTTTAACTTCTGGTTCCGGCGAACGAATAATCATTGAGTCCTCCTCTTTCCGGACAACACATACAAAGAGACCCGCCAATAAATAGTTAAGTAATTAGTGAACCTATGAGAGATGTTTAGACTTAGTTTTTTTCTCTTCACATCTCCCATCTATCTATTTTCTTTAGTTATTCACTAGAGCAATTATGATCTGGAAGTCGATCCGGGGCAAGTGTTCGGATCTATTATGACATATCTGTGAGGCGCTTAACGGACCTTTTTAATCTTATAAACCCTTTTTCTTGGCTTTGAATTGACTCAAAAACCTTTTTTTTGTGCAATCTAGTGTATTCATATCTCAATTATAAGTTACTAAACGGAACTACTTTATACTTTATGTCTTGCATGCATATAACATATTAATGTGACTCTATTCCGTACTCTATTCAAAATTTGGCGAGAAGTAATTACTAAACTAAGAGACATCTCAGTATTTATATTTAGTTATTCGAAGGTTTTTTTATTAGTTTTAAAAGAAGAAACTAAAAAGATTCTCTACTTTAAAAGCAGAAACTAAAAAGATTCTCTACTTTAATCTGTATATCGATTTATCTGTATATCGATCTGTATATCGTTTATTCCTACGAAATATTAGACGAAATAGAACGATCTTTAGAAGGGATATAATGAAATTCTTTGATTGGTTCTTCCCAGAAAAACGATCCGTTTTAGTTATTTGACGACCGATAGGGACAACAAATAATTAATTATAACAAATAGAAATAGAAAAAATTAGAAATGGAAACTAAATAACTAAATAAATATAACAGTGTTCTTATTCAAACCGCCTTGTAATCTTCAACCAATTCTGTGCTTCAATATAATTGCCAGGAGTAAGCGCTATAGCTTGTTTCCAATACTCGGCGGCTTGATCGAACCAAGCCTCCGCAATTTCCGAATCCCCTTGCTGAACGGCCTGTTCTCCCCGGTCGGAATAGGGGGGTAAATTCCTTCCCTTAGAACCGTACTTGAGAGTTTCCGACCTCATACGGCTCAGCGGTCAAATTCTTTTGATGTAATCTATCGTATCTAATTGAATGATATTTCTCATAGATATATCGCGATCCCTTTTTTTCTCCAGTTAACCAAAAGAAAGAGGTTAATTACATGAGTTTCAAACTAAACATTTTCTTAATAATTAGTTTTATCTTTTCTCCCACCTTCAGAACAATAAAGCATAAGCATTTTCACTATCATTAGAATTTTCTGTAAAGGTAACTATCTCGGTTTCATATATAAATTTATATAGAATCTTTGAAAAAGACCTTCCTTCATAAGAAGGAAAAGACTTACTATCTTTGGGATCTGATGCTACACCGCTGCTCAATACCTTAGGGGATCCACTTTATTACATAAGTTGATTCCTAACTTTTATCTCATATCATGACATAAGTAAGCAGTTCTTATTGTATCGGACCAAAACCTCGCGAATTGATCTTTACGGCGCTTCCTCTATCAATTAGATCCTTTATCCATAGAATAAAGTATTTAGGCATACCTATTTCTTCATATTAATATTTCTACTTTAATATGAAGTTTATTTCTTTACTACAGCTGATAAAAATCGTTGTTTTGAACGATACATATGTAGAAAGCCTACCTTTTTTATAGTATTTATTAACGGATTTCTTCTTTCTTTCCCTTTTTTTTTTGATTTCTTTTCTATAGTGGAGATAGTCGCACGTAATGACAGATCACGGCCATGTTATTAAAAGCTTGTGGTAAGAACGGGTTTCGCTCTAGTGCCCGAAAATAATATTCCAAAGCTTTTGTATGTTCTCCGTTCCTTGTATGGATAAGGCCTATGTTATAGAGTATATAACTTCGATCATAAGGATCAATTTCCAGTCGCATAGCTTCATAATAATTCTGTAAAGCTTCCGCATAATTTCCTTCGGATTGAGCCGACATCCGTTACGGTCGTCATTCGATTCAAAGAATCTCCGTTCCAGAACCGTACGTGAGATTTTCACCTCATACGGCTCCTCCTTTATGTGCATAATGAAAAAAAGACATGGAATCAAAAAAGATTGAAAGATTTTCATTATAAACTGAGCGGGGCTGGTGTTTTTACAAGAAATCTCTAGCCAACCTTCTTGTAAAAGATCTTTCCTTAACATCAAGCATGTTGGTATTATATTAGATAAAAAAGGCGACCCCAACAATTTCTTTGTCTTCAACGCCCTTAAATTTGCAGGAATTAGTCACTTCAACAGTCTTCGATGGTTATACGGGTATCCAAAATACGAACGAGATGGATGTTTGT